GAACATACCTTGTCTCCACATTGGATCAAGAACGGGGTCAGAGGGATCAAAAACTGCTAATTCATATAGAGCCATCGAACCGGCCCAACCAGCAACCAGAGCTGTATGCATTATATGGACAGAAATCAATCGACCGGGATCATTCAATACGACAGTATGAACACGATACCAAGGCAAACCCATGGAAATACCTCTTTATCAAAGAAAAATAGACACTATGTAACTTTATTGCATTAGAAAAAACTATGCTATTGATATTCTCTTTTCAGTGGATTATCTCGAAGCAAGGGTTAATGTTAATATTTGTATTTGTTCTATTCTGTTGGTACTAATGGAACAATTCTGTTCGTAGGAACAAAGATAAACAGATCTATTCTATACCCAATAAGTACCAATACGCAATGGGGGTTGATCCCATTTTCTATGAGTGAATGCACCCATACTTGTTCATCATTCGAAGGCCCTATTCGTAAAAATTTTCCTTTATTCATTCTGTCTTCTTTTATGAACTTATCCAATCTAAGGATAAAATATGATGAAGGCCAATATTATGAAGACAATAAACTCATTGTTACGTTTCCATACCAAAGTGAAATAAAGTACTAAATTCTTTTTTCTGTTTTTTTATGCCTATTGGTGTTCCAAAAGTTCCTTTTCGAAATCCTGGAGAGGACGATATATCTTGGATTGACGTATAGTGCGGCTTGTCAGATATATTGGGTCATATGGTATTTTCCCGTTCTCTCCCTCGATCGAGATATCCTCTGTTTCGCCCAAGAAAGATTGATTGAATCATCAACAATTTGGAGCGTGAAGTGCAATTAGATCCATTTTATTTTTGGGGGGATCCAGATTAATATTATCAAATAATTTATGGTTGGCTTAGTTGGATCAATAAAATGAAGTATACAGGCTCCGTTTATAAAAAACCCAATTGGTAATATATGATTACTATATTGTATCATAAATGATTTTATTTATAAATAGAAATAGGAGTGATCTCAAACTGTTAATCAATCGAGTAATAGGATGAATACGTCGAATATTTGGTGAAGACATGAAATAAATAAAAAAAGGAAGTTGTAATAAAAAGAAGTGGTATTGGGGGCATTTGTCCTATATGTGCAAATCGAAGTCGATCGGATCTTTACCCGGAGTAGAGCATAAACCTAAAAAAATTAAGAAGGCCCATTTAGAAACAAGAAAATGACATCGTGATTTGGATCGGATCTCGATGAGACAATACATCAATGATAAGTTAGTTCGATAAGTTTAATGAATTCTTTTTTTTTTTTATATATATATATATATATATTATATGGAAGGGTCAAAACTCATCTTTCTTGAAAAATCGAAGAAAAAGCCCCCTCGTTTTAGAAAGAGCTTGCTATGAAAAAAAGAGGGCTGGAATCTACACATTGATTCTTTTTTTTTTCGCGATTTTTTTTAGAACCGTATGCATCAAAAGGTGCATGTACGGTTCCTGAGGGATACAATTTTATCCTAATCAACCGACTTTATCGAGAAAGATTACTTTTTTTAGGCCAAGAGGTTGAGAGCGAGATCTCGAATCAACTTATTGGTCTTATGATATATCTCAGTATAGAGGATGAAAACAAAGATCTGTATTTTTTTATAAATTCTCCTGGCGGATGGGTACTACCCGGAATAGCTATTTATGATACTATGCAATTTGTGCCACCAGAGGTACATACAATATGCCTGGGATTAGCCGCTTCAATGGGATCTTTTATCCTGGTCGGAGGAACAATTACCAAACGTCTAGCATTCCCTCACGCTTGGCGCCAATGAGTTTTTTATTTGAGAGAAAAAAGCAGACTATGCCTTCGCCATATGAAATATGAATATTAAGTAATAATAGCATGGCACTTCGAATTCGATATGAGAAAATTCTTTATTATTTTTTTTTTCAAAACATTAGATTATGTATCGAAAGAGAAGTATGAGATAAAGGGTATTTCCGATTTTATCTTATCTATCGGGGGTCCGTTTCAGCGTCACAAACTTTTTGTTTTCACACCAGAAGGCTCTTAACAATCTTTATGTTATGAAAGGATACGAAAATAAAAAATAATCTTATTTGTTTCTTATTTTATTTGATCGGATCAAAAAGAAACTTTGGGATTGCTGAATCATAGAGGAAATAAATATATAACGTAACGGAGCCATCATAGTATTTTTTAACTTCTCCGAAAGGAAGGGTGGTAATTGGATCATTTACCGATCTGGATCTGACAGATCCTACATTTTTCGATGGCAGGTAAAAGTCAATTCCATTGTAGAGCCGTATGCAATTCGCAAAAGATGCCTGTACGGTTGTTCAATTCTATCTTTTTTTCTTGTTATTCTTTATCTCTTCTCTTCGACTCATCATACGAGATAGAGAAATCATTTATTATGTTATATCATCAGGGTAATGATCCATCAACCGGCTGCCGCTTTTTATGAGGCACAAGCGGGAGAATTTGTCATGGAAGCGGAAGAACTACTGAAACTGCGCGAAATCATCACAAAGGTTTATGTACAAAGAACGGGCAAACCCTTATGGGTTGTATCCGAAGACCTGGAAAGGGATGTTTTTATGTCAGCAACAGAAGCCCAAACTCATGGAATTGTTGATCTTGTAGCGGTTCAATGAAAAAAGAAAGGATTTCGTGCAAATCCGTGATTTGAGATCTTCTTACCGGGTTTCATTTTCATTAAATTAAATAAAATGGGGGTAATTCATAATCATCCGGTTAGGATCGATCTAAACCAGTACATTATGTATATGATTCAGCATGCCAACTATTAAACAACTTATTAGAAACACAAGACAGCCAATCAGAAATGTCACGAAATCCCCCGCTCTTCGGGGGTGTCCTCAGCGCCGAGGAACATGTACTAGGGTGTATGTGCGACTCGTTCAGATCATGGACTGGGACGAAAAACAACTTTTCCAGTATCAATGATCAGTACCAGTGAATAGAATGGAAGAACTCCATTCACTATCTAAACTAAAAAAAAAAATAAAAAGATCTATCATATTCCCCTATTGTGTATTGTGTATGAAATTTATGGTTTCCGTCGGTGCAAATACAATCACCTAAATTTAAGATGATAAGCAATTCCCCATTGGCAAAAGGGTTATCCATTAAGCGGGGGAAATCAGCAGAAAGATTAGGCTCCCACTCTTGCAAGAACGGACTAACAGGGTCAGCTACTTAGCTAACCTTCATAATTAAATACCGTTACTGTATAGGTAGATCTCATTGTGAAAGACCTATTACTGGATAATTCATGGGTAGAGCCAAAGAGTGTGAACTGTACAAGTTACCAATAAGATTTATTAAATGAAGGAAGGAGCTCCGGTGTATAGAAAGGACCTCACCGTTTAAGAAGTAACCATAGAAACGATGGAACCCACTATTTCTTTATCCATTTAATTTCAAATTTACTACTTTTTTATTTAATTTACTATGTTTTTGATACCTAGTATCAATACTATTTCTTATTTCGAGGTGAAATGCATAGAAAAAAGAAAAAAAAATCGTGGTCGGGAAGGTTATAGTAGCAAAAGCCATTGGAATTTTTATTTTATACATTGGAAGAATCCGCTTTGTTATTAATAGACCAGGAAAGGGTACAAGGATAACTGAAAGAAAGGAAATCAATTAGTTATTCATCAAAGTTTCATTTATTCAATGACCAGAACTAGACGAGGATATATAGCTCGTAGACGTAGAACAAAAATTCGTTTATTTACATCAAGCTTTCGAGGAGCCCATTCAAGACTTACTCGAACTATTACTCAACAGAAAATCAGAGCTTTGGTTTCGACTCATCGGGATAGAGATCGGCAAAAGAGAGATTTTCGTCGTTTGTGGATCACTCGGATAAATGCAGTAATTCACGAGAATGGGGCATCCTATAGTTATAGTAGATTTATACACGATCTGTACAAGAGGCAGTTACTTCTTAATCGTAAAATACTTGCACAAATAGCTATATCCAATAGGAATTGTCTTTATATGATTTCCAATGAGATCATAAAATAAAGAGATTGTAAAGAATTCACCGGAATGATTTAATGATTTAAATAAATGGAGTTCCCCGGAGAATGAACTCCGGGAAGGTAGATTATAAATTAGTATGATAAAATATGATAAAGTCTTCAAAATGAAGGAATATGTTCAATAAAAAAAAAAAAAAGATTTCTTCTTCTTCCCCGATTATTTTTGTTTCTTACAACACAACAATCAAATCTCGATTCTTAGATTTTTCGAACAAAACATCAAATCCGCGTTTGAGTTCGAATTGGAATTTCGATTCAATTGAAGAGTAAGCCTATTTATTTCTGGTTCTAAGACCAGTAGTTCTAGCGGTCGACTCGGTTCTTTCAAATTGTTTCTCATTATTAAGAAAAGGTAACGAAGATAAAATACGAGCTTGTTTTATAGCAATAGTAATTAATCGTTGTTGTTTCAAAGTCAATCTATTCACTCGTCTAGATAATATTTTTCCTTGTTCACTAATAAATCGACTAATTAAACTCATGTTTCTATAATCAATTCGATCCCCCGATTGGATCGGGGGCAAACGCCTACGAAAAGATCGCTTGGATTTAAGAAAAGGTCGCTTGGATTTATCCATGGTTTGTTTATTCCTTATCCCGAAAATCCTATTTCGTTCGGATCAAAAATGAATTAGAATTCAGAAATAGGATTTGGTTTATTTCTATTTAAATATATGTTATATATATTATATAATATTATATACTATATTATTTTACTATATTATTTTTACTGTTCCTTGGAAGGGTGACACACAGGCCCTCGGTTCGATCTATTTTTTTATCTCCCCATGAATCGTATGTTTAGAACAATAGGGACAGAATTTTTTCAATTCCAATCGACCGGGCGTATTGTGTCGATTTTTTTCAGTAATATATCTGGAAATGCCTGTTGATTCCTTATTAACACCGTCTCGTACACAACTAGTACATTCCAAAAGAACCCTTATTCGGGCATCTTTACCCTTGGCCATGAACCTCCTTTGTTTTTTTTTATTCATTCAAGTCTTCTATTTTCGATCCGAAGAAAGTAAGGAAAAAAAATAGAAGTTGCTAACTCAAAATCCAATTATGATATGAAGGATTTCGTTGTAATCAATATCAATAGAGTAATAGTAAATAATAAGTAATACAATGATTTCTAACTATAACTATATTTCTAATCGCAGTACAGTATTTAATTTAAGGATCTTGTATGATACTCTTGCACTAGACCAACATTTACATTTATGTTTTCCCTCTATTCTTAATTTGATTCGAGTCTGAACCCGAGTTTCGCTGAGGTTAAATCCACTTTTTTTCTTTCTCTTACTCCTCCCTTATAAAATTCTAAAAAAGAGAAAAAAAGAGGAGGGGGAAAGGAATTAGTCACAGATATTTGATTGTATCTCTAATATTCTTCATCCCTTCTCATGTTAATTAAAAAAAGGGAATGTCAACGCATCCGGGAATAAACGATTAATCTCTATCAATAGACCTGCTAAGGACCCGAACCATATAGTACTTAGTACCGGTGCCGTGGAAAGATATGTTTTTAGATCTCGCATTTTAAATCCTCCTTATTTATTGTAATACATAATGGTAATACATATATGATCAGATGCATATGGACCACTTGTATTTGTACACAGAATTCCCGATTCAAATTGAAGATTCGCTAGATAAGATTTTCTTTTTCTTAAAACAGAAAAAGAAGTTTCTTTACTCCTGAGCATTCCCCAAAAATATTCATTTATTTTTTATTTCATTTTTAGGGTGGGTTTCATATTTTATATGTATATAAGTCTTTTATTATTATATGTTAATATATAATAATATGATAAAAAAAAAAAGAAGAAATGGGAAGAAAAATTGTGTATATCAATGGAGGAAATAAGGATGTGGAAAACAAGACAGGTATTCTCTACAATGACACTGTAGACCAATTGAAAGGGATGTAGCGCAGCTTGGTAGCGCGTTTGTTTTGGGTACAAAATGTCACGGGTTCAAATCCTGTCATCCCTACCTATTACTTCTCCTCTGAGCAGTAACGAAGAATCAATTGAGATCAATTAAAATTGGATATACATAATTTTACATTTTATGATACTATAATAGTATATGCATACAAGATGTGTTGGAGTTACAAAAAGAATCCTTTTCTTTATAGTCTTATCTATTGTGATAAGAAAACGCTCTTAGTTCAGTTTGGTAGAACGTGGGTCTCCAAAACCCAATGTCGTAGGTTCAAATCCTACAGAGCGTGATTCCGTTTTTGTTAGTTGGAATTACACTGAACTAACTTCACTAACTTGAACAGCAATCTGAATTTGACCTCCTGTGGATTAAAGAATAAAGAAAAGAGGAGGTCAATCAAAAAAAGAGATGTTAATTAATCAAAGGTCCAACTGATCACCACGTCTGTATTGTAAATATGCAGTTACGAATAATCCAGCCAAAGTAATAGGAATTAGACCTAAGACGATTCCAAATAGAAAAACTTCAATCATTTCATTTCAATTTGTTTGAAAAGGGGAAAAAGAGAGGTAATATCTATCCCTAAATCTTAATCCGAATTGACCATGAATCGCAATGACCAAGAATTGGCAATTGACACGGTAAGGAACTCATAGAATACATGGAATCTCACGGAAAGGTTTCTCTTTATGAATTGTTTATTCGATTAATTTCAAATAAGTCGTATCTTGCTTAGACCAATAAATAGGACTGAGGTTATAGTTGAAGCCGCTAGTAGAAAACCGAAATAACTAGTTATAGTAGGCATGAAGGAGCTAAATGAAATATGTTCTTTATTATACATATGTTTATAAAGCACTTACCTAAGTTTCCATTTTTGCGAGATACGAGGATAAACAAAAATACCAATTGAAAGAATAAGTTCAATTGAAAGTTTTTGATTCATCAATCAATTATTATAGGCGGCACTAACAAAGATAGAGTGACAGAGGTATAAAAAGAAATCGATTCATTATCTGTGGCATCTACCCATACCGTGATTCCGAATCAACAGATTCATTGAGCAACTCTTGAGTAAACTAATAATAAAATAAGAACTGTGCCGTGTAACTTCATTCAAAAATGAAACTTTCTTTGCGTCACTATGAAACAAAATTAGAAAATCATTTCTATTTTGATCATTTATTTTTTAATTGTATCGAATACATTTTATATTTTGGAACGAAGAGTGCCCTTATAACAATAAAATCTTTTCTTTTACTTTTTACTTTAATTTTAACTCATTAGATTCAATAGTAGGTTCATTCACATAGTATCTCGAATGAGAAAAAAAAAAAGATATCGCACGATCAGATCACTCGAAAAAATAAAATCTGTATTTTGGTTCAATTAGATTCTAAAAAATTCCTATTATCTTTTCCTTTATAGGTTCCACATTTTGTCTTTCCATATTATAACTTCTAGTTAGGTAG